TTCACAAGCGGCTGAATCTTTATTGCGTAAGGGCTTATTGGATGCAATTGTACCACGTAATCCTTTAAAAGGTGTTGTGAGTGAGTTATTTCAGCTCCATGCTTTTTTTCCTTTGAACAAAAATGAAATCAAATAGAACAGTTAGTTTATCAGAATTAAACGAAAACCCTGAAAAATTCATTTTCCTCTCTTGCTTACATATGTATAGATAATTCAATATAGAGATAGATACAGATCTATAGAGAGTCTTCCATCTTTTTGCATTTCCCTAAAATTCCCTGTTGTTGGATCTCAATTTTGTAGAAATTTTTAATGGAATCAAATTTTTTCTTTATTAATGACTATTAGAATAGAAGATAGAATAGAAGACAAAAAGAAAAAAAAGAATAATAAATCTAACCAGGGGATTATGATACATCTATTTTTTTTGAAAGATTCATAAGTCCATTTATTTAGTTTGGCGTTTCTTGTACCTATTTTTTATTCTATTTCTATTAGGTTCTATTCTATATATTTCTATTAGGTTGTATGTTAGTATTCGATATATATTTACTTAAAGATACTTAGTATAATTATATAATATATATAATAGAAATAATAAAAATACCAGATATTCTAAGATATCTTTAGAATTCAGAATATAACAATAACAGGTACAAATATTAAATTGAGGTACCCTTTTTATGACAACTTTCAATAACTTACCCTCTATTTTTGTGCCTTTAGTAGGCCTAGTCTTTCCGGCACTTGCAATGGCTTCTTTATTTCTTCATATTCAAAAAAATAAGATTTTTTAGATCGGATGAGACCTAATCGTATCACTCTTTTTTTTTTATTTTAAAAACTTCGATTCAATAAGACCCTTTTGGTAGAATATTGTATAACACGTAGATTCCTACAAACATAACTAAAAAACCCTCTTATGCATGTGTAAACGTAAATAACTTTGTGCTCTTTGGAAAAATAGATCATTATCGGGTCGATGTACGAAATTCAAGTCAATTTATTTATTTGTATTTATTTATTTGTATTTATTTATTTGTATTATAGTTATAGGGGATCATATAAAGGTAAAGGAGGAGATTTGATTATTTTAGATATAAACAGTTCTATCAATTACTCCTAAAGTAAAGGTTCACAACAAAATAGTTGATGAGAGTTACTTTGAAAACAAAAAAAGGAAAGTCATATTTTCTCAATTCCAAAAAATTGTATAACTGGATCTAATATATATGAGTTGGCGATCAGAATCTATATGGATAGAATTTATAACGGGGTCTCGAAAAACAAGTAATTTCTGCTGGGCCTTTATCCTATTTTTAGGTTCATTAGGATTCTTATTGGTTGGAACTTCCAGTTATCTTGGTAGAAATTTTATATCGGTATTTGCGTCTCAGCAAATCATTTTTTTTCCACAAGGGATTGTGATGTCTTTCTATGGGATCGCAGGTCTCTTTATTAGTTGCTATTTGTGGTGCACTTTTTTGTGGAATGTGGGTAGTGGTTACGATCTTTTCGACCGAAAAGAAGGAATAGTGCGTATTTTTCGTTGGGGATTTCCTGGAAAAAGTCGTCGCATCTTTTTACGATTCCTTATGAAAGATATTCAGTCCATCAGAATAGAAGTTAAAGAGGGTGTTTCTGCTCGGCGTGTCCTTTATATGGAAATTCGAGGTCAAGGGGCTATTCCTTTAATTCGTACTGATGAGAATTTTACTACACGAGAAATTGAGCAAAAAGCTGCTGAATTGGCTTACTTCTTGCGTGTACCAATTGAAGTATTTTGAAATCCATTTATTTTCAAAATTAAAAAAACTAAATGCTTTGGCAGTAGGAAGAAAAAACGAAAGAATTTCTTTCGTTTTTTTTTTCAATTGAACATTCATCCATTCTTTTATGCTAATTTTTTTGATATATTTGATAAAAAAGAAAGGGAGTTTCTTCGTCTCAAAAATCGAATAATATTTTTTACTAAAAAATATTTGAAAAAGTTCGTTTATCTTTTAGTATTGAGTGAAAAAAGGGGAAATAACATCCTGGAACTGCAATTTTTTTTCTAGATTCAATAAGTTAAGAATCAAAAGAAAAAGATAAAATGGATTCATTGGCTCAATACATTCTATTCGAATTGGAATAGAAACTCATGCTCGATAGAAATATTAGATCTAATAGAATCAACAAATGCAGTGGGTTCATTAACAATTCACAGATTCAAAATGGCAAAAAAGAAAGCATTCATTCCTTTTTTTTATTTTACATCTATAGTCTTTTTGCCCTGGTTGATCTCTCTCTGCTGTAATAAAAGTTTGAAAATTTGGATTACTAATTGGTGGAATACTAGACAATGCGAAACTTTTTTGAATGATATTCAAGAAAAAAGTGTTCTAGAAAAATTCATACAATTAGAAGACCTATTCCAGCTGGATGAAATGATAAAGGAATACCCAGAAACCGATTTACAACAATTTCGTCTAGGAATCCACAAAGAAACGATCCAATTCATCAAGATACACAATGAATATCATATCCATACAATCTTGCACTTCTCGACAAATCTAATATCTTTCGTTATTCTAAGTGGTTATTCCTTTTGGGGTAAGGAAAAGCTTTTTATTCTGAATTCTTGGGTTCAAGAATTCCTATATAATTTAAGTGATACAATTAAAGCTTTTTCGATTCTTTTATTAACTGATTTATGTATCGGATTCCATTCGCCTCACGGTTGGGAACTAATGATTGGTTATATTTACAAAGATTTTGGATTTGCTCATTATGAACAAATTTTATCTGGTCTAGTTTCTACCTTTCCAGTCATTCTTGATACAATTTTTAAATATTGGATCTTTCGTTATTTAAATCGTGTATCTCCGTCACTTGTAGTGATTTATCATGCAATAAATGACTAAAAAATGATTAACTGATCCAATTCGAATATTTCTTACCTTATACATCATAACCAAATCAAAGTCGTATTTACTTTACTCTTTTTATTCATGAGGGATTCCTTGTATATTTCAACAAAAAATTTTTATTTTGTCAGTAAATGTAAATAGCAGAATTGTGGCTAGGGACGTATATTATCGACCTACCTAACTTTATTGTAGAAATTTTCGGGATAAATGATTGGACCATGCAAACTAGAAATACCTTTTCTTGGATAAGGGAAGAGATTACTCGCTCCATATCTGTCTCACTCATCATATATATAATAACTTGGGCATCCATTTCAAGTGCATATCCGATTTTTGCCCAGCAGAATTATGAAAATCCACGAGAGGCAACTGGGCGTATTGTATGTGCCAATTGCCATTTAGCTAGTAAGCCCGTGGATATTGAGGTTCCACAAGCGGTACTTCCTGATACTGTATTTGAAGCAGTTGTTAAAATTCCTTATGATATGCAACTAAAACAAGTTCTAGCTAATGGTAAAAAAGGAGCTTTGAATGTGGGAGCTGTTCTTATTTTACCGGAGGGGTTTGAATTAGCCCCCCCCGATCGTATTTCACCCGAGATGAAAGAAAAGATAGGAAATCTATCTTTTCAGAATTATCGCCCCAATAAAAAAAATATTCTTGTGATAGGTCCTGTTCCTGGTCAAAAATATAGTGAAATAACCTTTCCTATTCTTGCCCCAGACCCTGCTACTAATAAAGATGTTCATTTCTTAAAATATCCTCTATACGTAGGTGGAAACAGGGGAAGGGGTCAGATTTATCCTGATGGTAGCAAAAGTAACAATACAGTTTATAACGCTACGGCAGGAGGGATAATAAGCAAAATTTTACGAAAAGAAAAAGGGGGATACGAAATAACCATAGTGGATGCATCGAATGAACGCCAAGTGATTGATATTATCCCTCGAGGCCTAGAACTTCTTGTTTCAGAGGGCGAATCCATTAAACTCGACCAACCATTAACAAGTAATCCTAATGTGGGTGGGTTTGGTCAGGGGGATGCGGAAATAGTACTTCAAGATCCATTACGTGTCCAAGGCCTTTTATTCTTCTTAGCATCGGTTATTTTGGCACAAATTTTTTTGGTTCTTAAAAAGAAACAGTTTGAGAAGGTTCAATTATCCGAAATGAATTTTTAGATCTGTCTATTTAGCTTTATCAAATTCGTAAAAAAGAACAAAAAAAATTATGAAAAGCCTTTTGCCTCTCTTTAGATTTTATATTCCTTTTCGACCAGGTGTCGGGAATTACTTGTATCATAGTCCTAATCCTAGTATGTATATTGAGAAGAATTCACTTTCCCCCCCCCCCCCTTCTTTATTTTTAAATACAAATTTGAAAAATGGGAAGGGGGTGTGATGTAACTCTGTCATTATTGACCAATTGAAATTGATAGAATGTATCAATAATCAAGAGTTTTTTTCTATTTTTTTCTATTAGAATGGAAAATAGAATGGAAAAATTTGACTAGATACTAAAATACGGAAAGTAAGCGCATAAAAAAAGGGACCGATAAATCGGCGAAACAACAAATTTTAGGGACTGTAGGGAGTATTATTTGTCTTGCTAGTCTTCGACACAAGAAAAGGATGTCGAAAAATCCTTTTCTTGTGTCGATCTTGTCCTTCTTGATCCCATTCGTTAAAAATTCCTATTCTTAGTTTACATATATATTACTGTTTATATATATACTATTAATTAATAATATAATAGTAGTTACTTTTTGTAGTTTTATTTTTTTTTTTTTTTTTTTTTTGATGAAATACTAAATAAATAAAAAAAAAATCAGAAAAAACTTCTATTTAGTATAGACAAAATTTTAATGATAGATCTATAGATCTACTGAGAAAAAATATTGTGCCGGTCGGGAAAGTAGGAAAAGGAAATTAAGTGATTCCCCTTTTTTAGTCTATCTTTGAAAGGTTTCAAAATACTATATGTTCAAAATCTAGTAATCTAATTAAGTTCATTTTTCAAAAACACGCTAAAAAATTGTTCGGATTATTAGCAGTTCAACGGGACCCCCTCGAATCAGACAAAGAAGGA